CAACACATACAAAGAGACCCGCCAACAGTCAAGTAATTAGTGAACCTATGAGAGACGCTTATAATTAGTTTCTTTCTCTTCTATCTCTCATCTATCTATCTATTTTTTATCTATCTATTTTTTCTTTAGTTATTCACTAGAGCAATTATGATCTGGAAGTCGATCCGGGGCAAGTGTTCGGATCTATTATGACATATCCATGAGGCGCTCAACGGACCTTTTTAATCTTATAAAACCTTTTTCGGACTTTACTTACATTGGTGCAAAAACAATTTTTTTGTGCAACCAGTGTATTGTATTCATATCTTAATTAGAAGTTCCGAGATGGAGTTTTTTTTGTCTTACATAGGTAGAACAAACAATATTACTCTATCCCAAATCACGTGAGCATTCATTACTAAGGGATACTCCAGTATCGATATTTAGTCATTCGAGGGGTTTTTATTAGTTTTAGTAGAAGCAGAAAATAAAATATATATATATATTTTATTTTGCTATATCCGTGTATTACTTATCCTTACGAAATATCAGACAAAATAGAACGATTTTAGAAAGGATATAATGAAATTCTTTGATTGGTTTTTCCCAGAGAGAGAAATGATCCGTTTTATTTGACCGATGGGTCCAACAAAAACAAACAATTACACAATTAAATTAACAATTACAATTAAATTAATATTTTAAAATATTTAAATATTCAAATTGAATAGAAAATCGAATTTAATAATTTAAATGGTAAGGTAATTTATTTAATTAAATGGATTTAATAGAATAAGAATAGAATTTATAGAATTTAATAGTAATAGAATTTTCTAATTTCTAATTCGAATTTCTAATCCTAAAATAATAAATAAACAGAGAGCTCTTGTTCTTATTCGAAACGCCTCGTGATCTTTAACCAATTCTGCGCTTCAATATAATTACCAGGAGTAAGCGCTATAGCCTGTTTCCAATACTCAGCGGCTTGATCGAACCAAGCCTCCGCTATTTCAGAATCCCCCTGTCGAATGGCCTGTTCTCCCCGGTCGGAATAGGCGGGTCAATTCCTTCCCTTAGAACCGTACTTGAGAGTTTCCTACCTCATACGGCTCGGCAGTCAATTCTTTTGGTGTCCCATTTTTTTACCCTACCATATATCCAATTGAATGAGATTTCTCATAGATCTATCGATTTGTCTCGGGTTAACCAAAAGAGGTTAATTACATGAGTTTCAAACTTTAATTTGGATTAAATTAATAATAAGTTTTATCTTTTCTCCCACCTTCAGAAAAATAAAGCATAGGCGTTTCGGGACTATCGTCCGTTAGATTTTTCTGAAAGGTAACTATCTCGGTTTCATATCATATAGAAATTTATATAGAATCCTTGAAAAAGACTTCTTCCTCATAAAAAAGACTTACTGTCTTTGGGATCTGATGCTACACCGCTGCTCAATAACTTAGGGGATCGGCTCTATTACATAAGTTGATTCCTAATTTTTATCTCATATCATGACATAAATAAGCAGTTCTTATTTATTGTATCGGCCCAAAACCTCGCTAATTGATCTTTACGGTGCTTCCTCTATCAATTAGATCCTTTATCCATAGAATAAAGTATCTAAGCATATATATTTCTTCATATTTCGACTTCTATGAAGTTTCTTTTTTTGTTACAGCTGATAAAAATCGTTTTTTAGACGATGCAATATGTAGAAAGCCTATTTTTTTTTCTAGTATTTTATTTACTAGCGTATTTATTTACTAGCGTATTTGCTCTTTCTTTCCTTTTTTTATTTCTATAGTGGAGATAGTCGCACGTAATGACAGATCACAGCCATATTATTAAAAGCTTGTGGTAAGAACGGGTTTCGTTCTAGTGCTCGAAAATAATATTCTAAAGCTTTTGTATGTTCTCCGTTACTTGTGTGGATAAGGCCTATGTTATAGAGTATATAACTTCGATCATAGGGATCAATTTCTAGTCGCATAGCTTCATAATAATTCTGTAAGGCTTCCGCATAATTTCCTTCGGATTGAGCCGACATCCGTTACGGTCGTCATTCGATTCAAAGAATTCTCCGTTCCAAAACCGTACGTGAGATTTTCACCTCATACGGCTCCTCCTTTATGTGCATAATGAGAATAATCCATGGAATTAAAAAAAAGGTCGAAATATTGTCATTATGAACTGAGCGGGGCTAATGTTTTTACAAGAAATCTCTAGCCAACCCTCTTGCAAAAGATCTTTTCTTAACATCAAGCGTGTTCGTACTAGATAAAAAAGTAAACTCCAACAATTTCTTTGTTCTCAACGCTCCTAAATTTCCAGGAATTAGTCACTTCAACAATCTTCGATGGTTATATGGGTATCCAAAGTACGAACAAGATGGATGTTTGTTGTCCCAACCATTTCTCTTAGTTCCGATCCCGATAAGGAAAAGGAATCATTTATAACAAAGTTTTCGTGTTGTTGATTCCTAGGTGTAGTGCTTCTTCCTCTATGCCGCCTATTGGTACTA